ATCGTAAGAAAGTGGGTTTTTTAACGACGGGTCTAGCAAACGAAAAATTTGGATAGGATCCAATAGGATCTCCCCCTTTTAAAATCGGACATGAAAGTTTCCTTTCATCCGGCTCAAGCAGTTACGCCCAAGATAAAGGGATTTCCGCTTTCAAATTCTATAAAACGGATAATCCAATAGTCTAAAAAAAAGTTGTTTACTCTTTACTCAAGTTATCAATAAAGACCAAACAACTTTTCACTGTTGATGCATTCCTCTTCTCAATTACGACAGAAAAGAAATAGAAAATTCTTGAGTAGTCTATACCCCCTTTCGAATGAGGACTCCCTTAAAATTTTTAATTAAAGGGAGTATTCCGGAATTCATAAGAGATTTCCTTGTCTATTTTATGTATTATTCCATTTGATCTTTTAGGTCCAGACTTTACCTCGACGGTTATGCTACGATATACTTAAGCCTATATGCGATGGATAGACTTCCGCAACCATTATATATTTGCTTATTTACACATAATCTTCGTTCTTTCTAAAAGAAATAGAATAATGAATTCCACAAGAAGTCTTTTTTTTTTTACGAGGTGTAGAGCTATAAACTTATATTTCTTTGTTACTGAATCGACCATAGACCCATTCCCTTTTTAATTGGGGAATATTCAATATACCCAAAATTCTGAGCTTCATGTTACTCACTCCCAGAGACATGTCAGATCCGGGACATCCCAATTCAATTGAATGGAATGACAGTTTATCGTTCATAATCTGTACAATAAAAAATTGGATCAAATCACACATCGCAATAAACTAGACCTTCTAATTCTTTAAGAGGTTTATCTAAAAGATTCGCGATATAACTAGGAAGACGTTTCAAATACCACACATGGGTTACTGGGCATGCCAGTTTTATATAACCCATTTGATATCTACGTATCCGAGAATCAACAAATTCTACCCCGCATTGTTCGCAAAATTTTTTGTTGTCTTTTTTATCTCCGATCACTCGATAATTTCCACAAGCACAAATCCCACTTTTTACAGGCCCAAAAATTCTTTCACAAAATAATCCATCTTTTTCAGGCTTATTGGTTTTGTAATGAAATGTATAGGGTTTTGTTACCTCGCCAACTATCTCTCCATTAGGTAGAATTTTTTTTGCCCAAGCAATTATTTGTTGAGGAGAAACTGATCCAATTCGGAGTTGTTGATGTTTATATTGATCAATCATAGAATAAAAATTATGATTCCGTCCAATTAAGCTTCCTTCCTATGAATCCGGAAGTTCTTCTCAGATACAAGGAAATGATTCAGTTCCATAGCCAAAGATCGTATTTCTCGAACGAGCAATCGAAAAGATTCTGGAGCGTCCACAGGTTTCGGTATTGTTCCGCCAATGATCGTAGTCGCGAGTACTGCTTGGCGAGCTTTAATATGATCAGATTTATAAGTAAGCATCTCTTGCAAAATATTAGCAACACCAAATCCCTCAAGGGCCCAAACCTCCATCTCACCTACACGTTGTCCTCCTTGCTTGGCCCTTCCTCTAAGGGGTTGCTGCGTAACAAGTGCATAATGCCCACTGGAACGTCCATGTATTTTATCATCAACTTGATGAATTAATTTCAAGATATAAGGCTTTCCTATTATAACAGGCTGTTCAAAAGGATTCCCTGTTCTTCCATCAAATATTCTGCTTTTGCCCGGATACTCGGGTTCAAATATCCACGGATTCGATGTTTGTTTACTGGCTTCATATAATTCAGAAAATACTAGTTTTCTAGAAGCCTCTTGCTCATATCTCTCATCAAAAGGTGCTATTCGATAATGTCTATCTAGCATATCCCCCGCTAATCCGAGTGAGCATTCAAATATCTGTCCTACATTCATTCGTGACGGCACCCCTAATGGATTGAAGATCATATCAACAGATCCTCCATCTTGCAAATAAGGCATATCCCGTCTAGACAAGATTTTTGAAATGATACCCTTATTTCCATGTCTCCCGGCCACTTTATCACCTACTTTAATTTCACGTTTTTGTAAAATATATATACGAATAGTTTCCGGATTATAATTCGAACCCCTCTTTTTTTGGATCCATCTCACATCAATAACTCGACCCCTACCGCCTATAGGTAGTTTTAGACAAGTTTCCTTTGAGGAGGATACCTGAATTCCAAGTATAGCTCGTAATAATCTATCTTCCGGGGCATACGATGATTCTTGCACCATTTGAGGCGTTAGTTTACCCACTAAAATATCTCCTGTCTCTACCCAAGATCCCAGTATCACAATTCCATTTTTGTCTAAATTTCGAAGTAAATGGGCTTCTAGGTGTGGAATTTCCTTAGTGATTTTTTCAGGACCATGGCTTGTCGCATGAGTCTTAATTTCATATTTCCGTATGTGAAAAGAAGTATAAATATCTTCATAGACCAGACGCTCACTAATGAGTACAGCATCCTCAGAATTGTAACCTTCCCATGGCATATAAACTACTAATATGT